GAATCGAACCCGCATCGTTAGCTTGGAAGGCTAGGGGTTATAGTCGACGTCGATTCAGACTTTATAACGCCGCTACTTCAAAACCGAACATGAAACTTTGGGGTCATTCGGCTCCTTTATGGACGATGGATATATTCCCAGACAGAAGCCGTAAGCAAAATAACAAAATTCGATCCATAACATCTATGTCATCTTTTTTTGTCTGAATGAATTCAAAACAATTCGCTTTCTAGATGATCCCTCTAGAAGGGTAGGATTATAACAACCCCAATCTTTCTAGTTACTCCGTTCTTTATTTCTATTTGAGAGAATCCTTAGGAAAAGTTTTTTGTTTCCCCCGAGCTAAAATGAAAATAAAAAAATCGAATATAAATTTAAGTTGATGTCTTTAGTAAACTAAAGTTATCATTTAATAGCTATTTTGCTTCAATCTAACCTAACCTCTAAAAAACCAAAATTGAAGATTTAGTTACGATTCGAACTAGTAGACTTTTCTATCTTTATCCATGGATCCTTTACTTAAACTTAAAGAATTGGAAGTATTGATCCAATTCAAAAACAAAATTATGTTTCGAAATTTCATAATCCAAATTTTCAATTTGGAATTGATCCTTGGATACAAATCACGAGAACGGATATTTTTCCCCGAATTTTTTATTTTCATTTTAGAGTGAAAGGATTCAACTTTAATCCTTTTACGAAATAAAGTTTTTGATTGGAATATAAATGAAACGGAAGGACCCCTTAACTCTTAAGGGTATTAATTGAACGAATCGCACTTTTACCACTAAACTATACCCGCTACAATGGGATTATTGTATAAAAAGGAACTTTTGTCGAACAAGAGAATCGGATGTAATCAAGATAGAACAGAAATTAAAAATAATCATGAAATGAAAATTCAAAATTAGAACGTTGACGTCTTTGTCAGGGGTCCTAATGCAATTAGGAAGGGAGGAGTTATTTCGTTTAAATAACTAAATTTAAAAATTCCTTTCCTAAAAAAAAGCAAACTCTTTTTTGGACGAATTTTGACAGATATGGCTCGACAAAACAACTTAAGTCCTAATACTAAAGGAAGTGGATTGTGAAAAAATCCCTAGTTCCATTTTTCCTTTTTTTTCAGTATTTTTTCCAGTAAAAGTCAACAAAATGGAGATGAAAAAAAAGAAACGAAAGAATAATAAGAAATGACACTTTGATTCTAATTCTCTATCATCATAGGAATGGAAATAGTACTTCTTTTTCTTGTTCTTTGAACACAATAACAAGTTTCATTTTTGGGTTTTCAAATCAAATCAAAATAAATAATTTTTGTTTATGGTATGGTTCGCATTTTTTCGATGGTTGGGCGGTATGGTTCATTAGAACAGAAAAAAGGGCCCGGCTGGGTACTGACCAGGCCAGGCCGTCGAAGTGGAAATAAAAAGGGCCTCGTTGAACGAAATTAAAGGGATATTCTTTTCTTTATTTTTTTCTATTTTATCTCTTTCAAATGCTCTCTGTCTTTGAATTTTCTATAAATGATAGAAATGGAATTGTTGATAAAAGTTAGATCTATTTCTATTTAATCTATTTCTATTTATATAATAGAATACACAAGACAATAAAAAAAAGATATTCTATAAGCTATATTTTCTATGAGCTATATAATCAATTTACTTTCTATATTCTCGATAATATCGAGAATATAGAAAGGAAAGATCTAAAATAAAGTAAAGGCGGTCTTTTTTCAAGCATTATTTTTTGTGTAATGTAACATAGTAATTTTTTTTTTTCAATTAGGAGAGATGGCTGAGTGGATTAAAGCGTCGGATTGCTAATCCGGTGTACGAGTTATTTGTACCGAGGGTTCGAATCCCTCTCTTTCCGTTTCAGTCGATTGTTTCGTATCTTTTTTAGCGAATACTTTTCCTTTTTTTTTTGAATAGTAACAGATGTGGAATTGAGAAAACCCTAAGAACATTTATACGACTAAAGCAAGCAACTCCTTCTTTTTTTTATTCTTCGCGTCCGGGATTACGCCCTGTATCATTAGACAGAAATCCGAAGATGAAGAGAGAAACAAAGAATATCACTACGGTGTAAACAAAGAGTTTGAGAGTAAGCATTACACAATCTCCAAATAATTTTTTGGGGTAAAAGGAAAAAAAAGCATAGATTCTCTATTTTTATACTACATATACGATTTTGACATCAAGAAATGAAGTTTTTTTTTAGAATTTCGATTCTATAAATAGAAAGGAGTTTTCAGAAATTCACACAATTCAAATTCAATATTGTGGTTGGTTCTAATATGGTTTCAGTGAATCAGTGAAAAGAGGTCATAATCAACAAATAACAAATGGAGGGATCAAACTAGATCGTGGAATTTCGCTGTTTAAATTGAGTCGGGGGTTCGTCCATAGTGTAAGACTCATCTGATCTTATCAATTGTTAGAATTTTTTTCTCTAACTCGGATAAATCATGAAATTGTCTAGCCCAATATTAAAGGTCTCATCGAAAACTTACAGCAGCTTGCCAAACAAAGGCTAAGAGAAAAAATAGAACAGGTATTACTGGCATAACATCTACAATTGGATTCAAAAAAGCGTAGGCCTCGGGCAATTTGGCGAATAAAAAACTACTCGAATAAAGGGCAGAATTAAGACAGATATACATTAAACGAAAGATATTAAGCATAACAAACCTTTTTTTGGAGATAATTGGATTTTGATTGAGTTATTAATATCTTATTGATATAAGATAAAAAGGAAGAAAAGAAAGTAAGTTAGACAAAAAAATACTTCTTGGAACCGAACCAATCAAAACCAAAACCCTTCTATTCTCGTGTGAGAATTGAAGAAATCATACTTTCATACAATATCTTAATTAAATTCTATGTAATGATCAATAAATTAATTTTTTTTACACCTACGCGTGTCACAATCCTAACCTAAAACAATAATCGAATTTTAGGGCTTGGACTGGAATTGACGAACAACCAATCCCAATACTACTGTTTATTAGTACCAATAGAAATAGAAATGGGGCGTGGCCAAGTGGTAAGGCAACGGGTTTTGGTCCCGGTATTCGGGGGTTCGAATCCTTCCGTCCCAGGCCGGACAGAATCAAAAAATTTCGAAGGAAACAATGACTTAATCTGGGCCTTTTTGTCTTTGTATCTATACAAAATGATCGACCATCCCGGCAAATAAGATCTTTTTTTTAGGATTCAGCATCCCCGCACCGCGGAAAGAATAAGAATTCGGGGTGAGAGTAGATAAGAGTTAGGGAGCAATGAAAGATACCGATTGAAATATCCGTGTCGGTCCAATAATCCTGTTCCACATGGAATGGATTTTTTTTGACCCTAACCTAAAAATTTAGGTATTTTGTCTTGGGCTTTATTTAATGAATAAATTAATAATTGTAAATCTCGGGAATAACAATTGAGACGGAGGTGATTCATATAGCCTATATTCCATTTTACATTATTTTAAATTTGGGTAACGATTCTGGAATCTGAAGCCCAAGACAAAAAAAACGACTCAAAATTTGAGGAAAGGCTTATATACATGGATTGCGATCCTTCGATTTCAGAGATAGTGTTCTTTCGCTTTTTTTAGGATTTGTGAGCCCTTACCTTACTATTAAATAATTAACATACAATATATCTAATTACTTCCAACAAAAATTGTTCAGTCTAATCTGATGGATATGGAAATCGCCCTTTTTTTTTTTTTATTCTGATTTGATCTTTTATTTCCGGATTCCGAATGAAAGACTAACAACCTAAATATTCCCTTCATCTACAAGTAAAAAGACTGTGTCTAGACTTAAGCAATGACTATTCATGATTCCATAATGGAATCAATTACATACCAGTTCCAAACTAGAGAAATGTTATGGTAAAACTTCGTTTGAAACGATGTGGTAGAAAGCAACGTGCGACTTGAAGGACACGATCCGCTGTGGATTTGCATCCACCATTTTGATTTTATATGAATGGGCTCTTCGCTCGACATTCTTTCTTCTGTTCTATTAGAATCCCCAACTTTTGGTGGGTGGTAATGTAACTAGGACAGGATGGAGCTCGAGTAAAAGGATTTCTTCATTTCTCAGGGGCAAGGATCTAGGGTTAATATCAATCAATAAGTTGGAAAAACTTCGTAAGTAAATTTTGATATACAAATCGAAAGGATCAGATTCGAGCAATTTAAAAATCCAAAACAAAAGCAAGGGTAATTTTTGTTGGAATTAGGAAAACTTTTTTCATCAAAAGTTTATCCCGTAGGAATCAATTATTCATCTGAGTCTTTGATAGAAAGAAAAAAAAAGGCGTGTGTTGCTGCCCTTTTTTTTTTTCAAAATTTAAAACTAAAAAAAATATTAAAGATCACCGAAGTAATGTCTAAACCCAATGATTTAAAGCAAAGATAAAGGATCCTGGAACAAGGAAATACCATTTTCAATTGTCTCCAACAATTCGATCAGAATCAAAAATAAAAGAAAAGAATCGATTCGATTCAAAACGAGACAAACAAAAACGGAAAGGGGCTTGAGACCGCTCAAAAAAGGAAATGCCTAAGATTTTCGTTTGGGCTTTGAAACTTATCCAACTTGAGTTATGAGAGTACAGATGCTTTTTTGTTTCTTTTTAAAAAGAAACAAAAAAAAGAAGGACTTAAATCTATAAGTGATTTGATTATTTTATAGATCTTTTTTTCATTCTAATTTTATACATAGACATAACTATCATTTCTAACCATTTTTTTCTCGAGCCGTAGGAGGATAAAACTTCTTATACGTTTCTAGGGGGGGTATTCTTCATCTATATCTATCCCAATGAGCCGTTTATCGAATCGTTGCAATTGATGGTCGATCCCGAAGAGAAGGAAGGGATCTTCGGAAAATGGGTTTTTATGATCCGATAAATAATCAAACCCATTTAAATGTTCCTGCTATTCTATATTTCCTTGACAAGGGCGCCCAACTTACAAGAACCGTTCATGATATTTCAAAGAAAGCGGGGGTTTTTACAAAACTTAGTCTTAATCAAACGAAATTCGATTAAGGAATAGAACAAAAAAAGAGGGTGTGGGGGAGTCTTATATAGTTTTGTAGACTTTTTTCGTGACTATCTTCCTACCCCCCTCCTTTTTTTGTTCTATTCATACCTATTTCTTTTCGTTTTTTTTTTTTAATATTTATCTAAAAAAGTATTCCGAAAGTTTTTTATTTATCTAATCCTCTTTTTATTTATCTAATCCTTTAGATATTCTTTATCTATTTTTATATTTATTATATCTTTAATTTAATAAATAAAAATTTAATAAATAAACAATTCACTCTTTTTGTTTTCGTCAGTGTATTTTTTTTAGTATTTTTTCAATCTTGATATTTAATGTCATATTGACAATAATGTATTGACCAAATATAATTCGGTCGTGGAGAAATGAACCCATTTATCTCGTTCCTATGGTTTTTTTTTTTCTTTTTATGTTCAGAATCAATTAGAATTTTTTTTGAGTTGTTGCTAGTTTAATATTTTGATTCGATTGTGAAATTTCATTTCGTTTATTTCTTTTTATTCCGATTCTATTTACCCACTTGAATTCTTTGGGTTGCTAACTCAACGGTAGAGTACTCGGCTTTTAAGTACGGCTAGCTTCTTTTACACATTTCTATGAAGCAAAGGATTCGTCCAAATCTTCGGGAGAGTTTGTAAGACCACGACTGATCCTGAAAGGAATGAATGGAAAAAACAGCATGTCGTATCAATTGATAATATTGATAATATGTTATTCTTGTTCAATCGATACAAAACCAAGTTTGAATTCTTGGCGCGGAACAAAAGAAATTGAATTCAAAGTTGGGTCGAGTGAATAAATGGATAGAGCCCGAGAGTTCCAATTATAGGGAAACAAAAAGTAACGAACTTCGTTTCTTAATTTGAATGATTATCCGACCTAATTAAACGTTAAAAAGATATTGGTTCCTAACGTGGGGAAAGGTTTTCCTATGAGTGGATTATCGATTTATTTAATGAGTCCTAAGTATTTGTGAATCCATATTATGGGTTGTAGATGAATGTGTAGAAAAAGCAGTATATTGATAAAGATAGTTCTTTTTTTTCCAAAATCAAAAGAGCGATTGGAGTGAAAAAATAAAGGGTTTCTAACCACTTTGTTATAGTATAACAAACATAAACCAATTAAATTAACTAGAAATGAGAGGATAGAGAATCCGTTGATGAGTCGACCCGTTTTCGAGGTATTGACTTTTTTTACTACAATACTTTGTTTTCACCGTATCGCACTATGTATCGTTTGATCGCATACTAACTCCCTTACCCTTGTTCCTTTTTTTTTTATCTAATTTCAAATGAAGGAATTTCAAGTCTATTTAGAACTAGATAGATCTCAACAAGACGACTTACTATACCCGCTTCTTTTTCGAGAATATATTTATGCACTTGCTCATGATCATGGTTTAAATAGTTCGATGATTTCATTGGAAAGTGTGTCTTATGACAATAAATCTAGTTTACTGAGTGTAAAACGGTTAATTACTCGAATGTATCAACCGATTAATTTGAGTATTGCTGCTAATGAGTCTAACAAAAATCCAATTTTTTGCCACAACAATAAGCTGTATTCTCAAATTATATCAGAGGGATTTGCTGTCGTGGTGGAAATTCCATTTTCCCTATGGTTGGTAGCTTTTTTAGAAGGGAAAGAAATTGAAAAATCTCATAATTTCCAATCAATTCATTCAATATTTCCATTTTTCGAGGACAAATTGTCACATTTAAATTATGTGTTAGATGTACTAATACCCCACCCCAGTTGTCCCGAAATCTTGGTTCAACTCCTTCGATACTGGGTAAAGGATGCCTCTTCTTTATATTTATTACGGTTCTTTCTCCACGAGTATTTTAATGCGAATATTCTTATTACTCCAAAGAACTCGATTTCTCTTTTTTTAAAAAAGAATCCAAGATTGTTATTGTTTCTATATAATTCTCATGTATATGAATATGAATCCATTCTCTTTTTTCTCTGTAACCAATCGTCTCATTTACGATCAACATCCTCTCGAGTCCTCGTTGAGCGAATGTATTTCTATGGAAAGGGCGAACATCTTGTTGAAGTCTTTGCTAAAGATTTGCAGGACATCTTATGGTTGTTCAAGAATCCTTTCATGCATTATGTTAGATATCAAGGAAAATCCATTCTCGCTTCAAAGGATACGCCTCTTCTGATGAATAAATGGAACTATTACCTTGCCCGTTTATGGCAATGGCATTTTTACGTGTCGTCTCAACCAGGAAGGGTTCATCTAAACCACTTAGGCAAGTACTCTATCAACTTTCTCGGCTATCTTTCCGGTGTGCGATTCAATTCTTTGGTGGTACGGAGTCAAATGCTAGAAAATTCATTTTTAATAGGTAATTCTATCAATAAGGTCGATACGACCGTTCCAATTATTCATCTGATTGGATCTTTGACGAAGGC